TGTGTTCGCTCAAGAAAGACTCCAGAAGATATTGATCGTAAATAAGAAGACTGTTTACGAAGAAAAAGGAATATATATTCGCATTCATATACATAAAAATTATGTAGGAACCAAAAGAATCTTTTCTTTATTTTTGAAAAGACGTAAATGGATTTTTTTGAAGTAATGAGACTATTCAAATTATGATATTCGTGGAAAATAAATCGCAATAAATGCAAAGAAGGAACATCTTTGATCCAGCATTGAAGGATTTGAACCAAGATTTCCAGATGGATGGGATAGGGTATTAGTAGATCCGACACATAATTTAAATGTGATAATTTATCCTCTAAAAAGGGAAATATTGAATGAATAGATCGTAAATTCTGAGATTTTGGTATTCTTTTTTCTTCAAGGGAGGATACTAATCGCGACGAGAATGAAATTTCCAGAATGACTCCAAAACCTTCTGATACCATTTGAGAATAAAAATGATAAGAAAAAGAATTCTTGTGCAGCGAAAATCCATTTTGGTTAGAATCATTCACCGAAGAAATCAAATATTTCTGTTGATACATTCGAGTAATTAAACGTTTCACAAGTACCAAACTAGATTTATTGTCATAACCGATAATTTCCACAGGTTCATAAAAAATCAAACTATTGAAGCTATGATAATGAGCAAGTGAGTAAATATACTCCTGAAGGAGTAGCGGATATAGGAAGTTTTGTTGCCAAAATCTCTCTTTTTTCAATCTAAATATCCTTGTAATTCTGCTATTTAAATACATTTCTACTTTAACCAAAAAAGAGAGGCATTTCTTGTGTTATGAAATGATACATAGTGCAATATGGTCAGAACGGCGTATGTGTGTATGTTGTATATAGTCTATTTTTTCTCTTATAGTAAAATACTCTTTATAAGATTATAAGAAAACTTCTAACTAGAAGAAATTAGAATATTCTAACTAGAAGAAATTAGAATATTAGAATAATAAAGAATAATAGAATAAGAATATTATTCTTCTATTTATTCTAAAAGATAATTCTAATAATATAGTCTAGTATTATTATATACTATGCACTGTCTATACTTTTACTTTTTATATTTTAATATTTTAAAGAATCTAAAATAAGATAGACTTTTTCTACTTTTTAAACTTTTATACTATACTGTGATTAAAAATCATAAGAATAATCTAAGAAGTAAAAAATTATAGAATTATAGAAAAGAGAAAAGTAAGAACAAAGAAAGAATATATACCCCGGAGACAAAGAGCCCAATCTACAGATATTTTTCTTTTCCCTTTCTATCTAATTTGATTTTCTTTTACTTGTTAATATAACTAGTAATATAGGAAGAATAATAAAAGAAAATAACAATAAGAAAAAAGGGTAAAAATCTTTTATTTTTGCAACCCAATCACTCTTTTGACTTTGGAAATAAGAATTTTTTATCACTATACTCTTTCTTCTACACATCCGTCTACAATCCACAATAAAGAATAATTAGGATTAATAAAAAAAAAAGAATCAATGGTCTCACAAGAGACCCTTTTCCCACATCAGGCACTAATCTATTTTTAACGTATAATTAGTAATTTGATCGGGTAATCATTCAAATTAAGAAGGGAAGCTCGTTGCTTTTTGTCTTACTCGAATTGGAGCCATAAGGCTCTATCCATTTATTCACTAGACCCAAAATACTTTACTGAACTTTAAAAATGTTCTAAAAAGAAAAATTCTTGTTCTATTTATATTATGAGTACTAGATGAGTACTAGAATTTTTCTTTTTTTTTTAGATTTTTCTATTCTTTTTACGACATGCTCTTTTTTCCATTCATTACCTTTCAGGATCAGTCGCGGTCTTATAAACTATACCAATAGTCTAGACGAATTTCTTCATCCAAATGTGTAAAAGATCATAGTCGCAATTAAAAGCCGAGTACTCTACCATTGAGTTAGCAACCCGGATCAATATGAAGTGTAGATATGATCGAAAGAAAAAAAAATTCAGCAAACTCATCATCCATTTTACTAAAATGAAGGAAAGAGCCAATAGGGAATGGGGATAAAAAGATCTATTTATATACGATCAAATTATATTTGTTTAATACGCCATTGTCAATATGAATGGACTTTTTAGAAAACAAAATTCAAGAAATTCTATGGAAATTTGTGTTGGATTAGCACAACATAAAGAATAAAACTTTGAGTGGAAAAAAATAAGGAATAAGAAAAAGGTATAGATAGAAAAATAGCGGCTTTCTTTAATCAAAAAAAGAAAGATACAATACAAATACAAGAAGAAAGATTACCCCCCTTGTTGGGGGGTTCCACAAAAATAAGAAAAAGAAGAATAAAATAAGTATGAATAGAACAAGAAAAAAAGAAACTTTGAATAAAGAATTAAACAAAGAGAATTAAACAAAGATAGGTACTCTTTATCCTATACTTTTTTCTTCATGATTCTTGTTTTTCTTTTCTTTTTTTATCAAAAGAAATTCGAAATTCTTTAAAGAATTCTGTCTTGCTTAAAATATCATAAACAGTTTCTGTGGGTTGAGCACCTTTTTCAAGGAAATATAAGATAGCAGGAACATTTGAATAAGTTTGATTCTTTATCGGATCATAAAAACCCACTTTTCGAAGATCTCTTCCTTCTCTTCGGGATCGAACATCAATTGCAACGATTCGATAGATGGCTCATTGGGATAGATGTAGATAAAAGATGCCCCCCTAGAAACGTATAGGAAGTTTTCTCCTCATACGGCTCAAGAAAAAATGATTCTAATTTCTAGAATTTCTATTTCTATCTATATAGATAGAAATAGAAAGAGAAAGGGATCTATAAAGAATTAGACTGAAATTTGAGCCTTTTTTTCCTTCTTTACAGAAAAAGAAATTTCATTTATACTCCTAACTCAAGTTGGGTATTTTTAAAAGAGTTCAAAAGGAAATCCTTAAAATTTCTTGAGCTGTCTCTAACCTCTTTTTTTGTCTATTTTCAGATCTATTTTTTTTTTACTAATTCTAATCCAATTGTTGAGACAAGTTAAAAAAGTGTTTCCTTGTTCCGGAATTTGTTGTCTTTTCTTTGCGCTTTTTTAAATCATTAGGTTTAGACATTACTTCGGTGATCTTTACTCCTTTTCAAAAAGGCAGCAACATACCTTTTGTTTTTTTTATGGAAAAGGGAAAAATCATTTTATTCCTTTATGATACACTCTTGATCAAAACAGTTTTAAAATTTCGACAAATTTGGTTTTTTTTTTTCATTTCAAACTTGTTCAATTTTGAACCTCTCCATTTATCTATAATTTCTATAATTTAGATATTGATGATATTTTTACAAAGTTGATCTAACTTATTGATTGTCACTAACCCTAGATTATTACCCCGATAAAAGAATCAATTCTTTTTGCTCGAGCTCCATCATATGCTATACCTTATATATACCATTAGTATCTTTATTTAGCAACCCAAGACAAATTCAATCAGGTTCCTAGCAGAACAAATCATGTCGAGACAAGAGCATCTTTATTCGTATAGAAGATGGTGGATGTCAGAATCCACAGCCAATCATGTCCTTCAAGTCGCACGTTGCTTTCTACCACATCGTTTCAAACGAAGTTTTACCATAACATCCCTATAATTTTCTTTTAATTTGGAACCATATGCAATTGATTCAATATGGAATCATGAATAGTCATTGGCTGAACCGATACATAAGAATCTACACTTATAGACTTATAGATTAAGTCTATACCCAGAAAGTATTTCACTTAAAATTACTTCCATATTTTCTCATATGAATAATATCACATAAAAAAACAAATCAGTTTTAAGCAAAATTATTTACATCTTCAACAAATATTTCAGGATTGTCCATCAGAAATTCTTTTTCTTAAAATAAAAAAGATTATAAACCTAAAAAAATTCTTTGGCTTTACTTTCATTCAGATGAAAAAGAAATCCCCATGAATGGATAAAAGTTTTTATTTAACTAAATATTTCATTGAAATATTCATAAATATTCAATTATAGTCAATTAGAGAATAATAAGATATTCTCAATAAGAAAAATATACAAATAGACAATATATATTCTTATGTAAGAATTATGTATTTATGTATGAATATATTCTAAATATAAATATATCCTAATATATTCATATTTTCTCATTTTTTCTTTATATTTATGAAATATAATTTCATGATTTGAATATTATGATTTACTTTTTTTTTACCATCTCCAATTGAATCTGATTTTCATTTAATTTAAAACAGAGAGATAGTTTGAGAATAAAGTTTCTTTGTTTTCATTATTATAAAGTATAAAAAGTCTCGTGTAAGGTAAGATCAAAGATAAAATCAGAATCCTCGGATTCTGATCTTTTCGCATCCATCTCTCTCCATCATAAAAAAAAAACAAAGAATTGTTGAATTCAATTTTCAATTTCAATCGAGAAGAATTTTTCGTTTCTGATGCGAACGATCTGGGACGGAAGGATTCGAACCTCCGAGTAACGGGACCAAAACCCGTTGCCTTACCGCTTGGCCACGCCCCATTTATTTTTGGTCTAAGAAAAACTAAGATAAATATTTGTTATTCGTCAATAACCAACCTAAAGAAATATAGGACATGTTGCCGCTAGGATTCAACATAATAGATATAGAATCAAAAAGATTAATTGATCATTACTTAGAATTCAATTAAGATATTCTATGAAAATAGAATTCCTTGTATTCTTATTTGATTGGATAATGTAAGGAAGGATTCTTGATTGGGGAGAAGTCAAATAAAAATAAGAATTTCTTTCTTTTATCTGCCTTTTTTATTTTCAATTTTCCCTCAGAAAAACAACTCAATCCAATCTGATAATTTATTCTTCAATTTAATTTGAATCTTTAACTTTAAGAACAAGAAAAGAATATTTGTTATGCTTAATATCTTTTGTTTAATTTGTATCTGTCTTAATTCTACCCTTTATTCGAGTAGTTTTTTCTTCGCCAAATTGCCCGAGGCTTATGCCTTTTTCAATCCAATCATAGACGTTATGCCAATTATCCCTGTACTCTTTTTTCTCTTAGCCTTTGTTTGGCAAGCTGCTGTAAGTTTCCGATAAAAATTGAATCTCTAATCTCTATTCAATTCATAATTTCTTTGATAAAAAAAAAAAGATGAGATTTTCTTCTGAAAATCAATAAGATCATAAATAAGATTCAGATGAGTCTGGACATTAGGAACCCTCGATTCAAAAAGTCTGGTATTTTATATTGAAATTCAAATTGAATATTGAATAAGGGAATGGGGCGATGATCTTTATCTTTTCTTTAAAAAGCTAACCAGCTTATTTCTTTTGTTCTAACCTTTCCTTTATAAGATCCCATACCCCATAAAATTACTTAATTATAGATATGAATATGGCAATAATTTTTTGGTAACGAAAAAATACGAATCTTATTACATTAGAAAAAAATTCATAAAAATAAATTTCAAAAAAAACTTCTTTTTTTTTTCATCTTTAGAGCGATAGTATGTGTCGTAAAATAGGTGATCTATTTCCTTAAAAAAATGATCTTATCTTATCTTGGAGATTTGTAATGCTTACTCTTAAACTATTCGTTTACACAGTAGTAATATTCTTTGTTTCTCTATTCATCTTCGGATTCTTATCTAATGATCCGGGGCGTAATCCTGGACGTGAAGAATAAAAAGAATAAAAAAAGAGATGAGATTCATTTTTACTTTTTCCTTTCTTTTTTCATAGGTAAATGTATAAAGAAAAGAAATGGAATAGATGTTAGATAAAGATAAAAGATTCATAAATAAAGAATAATGAAAAATTATTCCAATTCTAAAATCTCAAGTGATCGGGGGGGGGGTCGGAGAGAGAGGGATTCGAACCCTCGATACGAATAATTCATACAACGGATTAGCAATCCGACGCTTTAGTCCACTCAGCCATCTCTCCCCATTCAAAATTGGAATTTTATCATGTAATTTAACACATGAAGTCAAGATTAATAACAATTTTGATTTTACTTCAATGATTCAAAAAAAATTTCTCGAATAGAAAGAATACCTTACTTCTTTTATTTTGTACAAAACAAAAACTTCATTTCCCCGGCCTGGTTAAGTATAAGTACTGGCCGGGCCAGTACTTCTTTTGTTCCGACAAATAAAAATTTTTATAGAAACGAGAAGAATAAATTTCATTGCCATTCCTAATTCTTAGAAATTATATAAGATTCTAATATATAGATTATCTTAGAAATTATTGAAACTATTATATTGAAACTATTATTTATATCTAACTATATCTAAATTAATAATTAATAGAATTAATATATTCTATATTCTATTTTCATTTTATATTATATAGATTATATATTATATAGATTATAGATTTAAAATTTACTAATTTAATCTTAGAGATTCTATTTATATTCCCAGTATATTTAGTATATTCTAGTAAATTAGAGTTTAAATTAGAATATTTAATCTTTATAGTAAAAAATAGTAAAGGTGTTCTAGTACTCTTACTAGTACTAGTAAGAGTCTTTATAGTATATAGTATATACTAATATAGTACTAATATAGTACTAAAGTACTAAGATTTTTCGTGTTTCTTTTTTTTTTCTTAATACTTCTTAAGGGAATTATTAAGATGAATATAATACTGAACTTCAATTTTCATTTAGAATGAAATTTGTTTTCCATTAATAAATTTCCTAATTTTATAAATTTTCTATTTAAGAATAAAAAAATATATCTGATAAGAGAAAGAATATCAAAAAAAAACACACATATTTCTAAAATGATACTATAAATCATTTACTTGTTCAAAGCAAAGGACAAGCTTGAAAGTTTGAGGCCCAATTTACCCAAATTCAGAAAATCTAATGGTTCAAATGAAGAGAGGTTTCAAAAAATAAAATACTTATAACTTTAGTACACTATTGAAATTTGACTAAACTTTTTGCTATTTACCTATTCTTTTTTTTTTAAGTTTTCCCACGGTGGAACAAAATACGTGTTAATGCTGAAATTTTCATGATTCTGATGCTATCTTGACTACATATAATTACTTTGTTGGACAAAAGGCCCATTTATATCCAATAATTAATATGTAGCGGGTATAGTTTAGTGGTAAAAGTGTGATTCGTTCTATTAACAACTTCAATAGTTAAGGGGTCTTTCCTTTTTTTTTTTCATATTTCATATTCCGATCAAAAACTTTATTTCTTAAAAAGATTTAATACTTTATCCCTCAATAGCACATTTGAGGAAAAAATATACATTATCACGATTTCTATCCAAAAGACAATCATAATTTTCATAAAAAAATTGTATTATGGAGTCGAGAAGCATAATTTTTTTTGATTGGTTCAATTCTTCCAATTAAATGAGTATGAATAAAAGATCTATGGATAATAGTACAAAACTTTCAATCGTAACTAAATCTTCAAATTTTTCTTTTTCGCTTAAAAAGGGGAGATTGAAGCAAAAATAGC